ATATAGAATCTAAATGGACTTCAATCAAAATAATTAGAATCAATTCTAGATAGACTAAGAATATCGAATCGTTTTTTCATAGAAATTCTATGTATAATAGAATAATCTAATAGGCTTAGGCTTACTCTATATTTATCGATATGTATATGAAATTGATAGATATAATATATATAGTAAATAACTAATAACTAAATATTAAATAACTAGAAATCGAATTTCAAAAAAAATGTGATTGAATTTGAATTCTATATTAAACAGGATTCCATATATATAATGAAATAAAAGATGAATAATGGATAATGGGAATGATTTATATATCGAATCGAATGGAGGTTAGAATGAAGAATTCATAAACATAAATAAGAATGTGGAATCAAAAAGCTCTATGGAATCATGAAAGGCGGAAAGATCCTTTGTATCGAATTCTATTATTATATTACAGAATATTGACAATTTCAAAAAACTTATCATACTATGATCTATAGTATGATGGTGGTCGGACACCTATGCCCCCATCGTCTAGTGGTTCAGGACATCTCTCTTTCAAGGAGGCAGCGGGGATTCGACTTCCCCTGGGGGTAGGGTACTACAAAAGGAAGTTGATCGTGCATTATCAATAAGTCTAAATTTGAATTTCTTCTTCCTGGGTCGATGCCCGAGCGGTTAATGGGGACGGACTGTAAATTCGTTGGCAATATGTCTACGCTGGTTCGAATCCAGCTCGGCCCAAAAGAATTCGCTCATAGACCACGAGAGAATTCTTTTTGTCCGCCAGAAGCGTCTGATATGTGGGAAAAAGGAGTCCCATTTTCTTTTCTATACCAATCTCTATTTGTGTGCGTGATTTAGTTGTTCCGAGAAATTGTGTAATGGTATTCATATCAAGATCTGTAAGTATAAAGTCTAAGGAAAAGAGAAAGCATTTTTTGATTTTGAAATAAATAAGGAAAGGATCACAAGTACTTAATGTAATTCGGGCCCTTCTCACTAACACTAAAGTATATAGCCATATAGATATCACTATATGACTTATGTCTCTATTGCAACACGAAAATTTGGAATCTAAATGGGGTTGGCTGAAATCCTAAAAAATGGATTTTGTATACCTCATTTCCATGGGATTGTAGTTCAATTGGTTAGAGCACCGCCCTGTCAAGGCGGAAGCTGCGGGTTCGAGCCCCGCCAGTCCCGACGGATCAAATAAATACATCAATTTAGCTCTCTTTGAGCCAAAACGAGAAAATGAAGAGAATTTCAACAATTCTCACTAGAGATTCTTAGTTCTTTCCTTTTTCCTTTCACATTTCTTTATTTCTCATCAAAGACAAACAAATATCTAAATTTTCATTATTGCAACTAGTACCGATTGATTGGTGAGAGAGAGATAGAGTTGGATTAGTGCAACTATTGGTAACATCATAGTAAGGATTCCAAGAGATAGCGTACTAGGTTTGATCTTTCAATTTCTCGTCTCTATCTAATGGAAGAAATAATCGAATAGAGTATCCTATCTTTTTCGGGAACACATAGAGAACTTGAATTTGTTTCTTGTACAATCCAAAATGAATTCTAGTTACTCCGAAAAAGACTTTTCAGATTAAACCGATCTCCTTTCTGACTCCGATTTAGTGTAGTCTCGCTTACTAAGACTAACAAATTTCAATTTGAAATTCGATCTCATTCCAACTTTCCACTGAACTTTGAATATATACTAGTACTAATCCAAGAAAAGAGGAAAGAAAAGAAAGATCAAAGAAGGATACCGACCCCCTTTAGTGTTAATAATGAGGTAATGAGTAATCTTTTTTCCTTCGTATTAGAAAACGAAAGGAAAGGTTTTATGAAAAAAGGAAAAAGCCTGAAAGAATTTGATAGAAGATTAGATCATTTCATTTATACCGGAATTCCACTTTTTGATACTTTTTTTCTTACAATTTTCTTATAAGAAAAAGGAAAACATTAACAAATTCAAAAAAAAGAGAAGTTTAGAGCTTAACCCCTTCCTTCCCCTTTTTTGATTTGACTTCTATTGTTTTGTAGGACTTGTTACCAATGGAAGGTTAGCTGAGACTTCATCAGATAATTGTACAAGGAAGATGGTAGGTTAGAGAAAGGAAAGAATGTAAAAGAAGAAAAAAGAAGTCCAATTTTGGATTCAATCATGAATTCCATTTTGTATTGAATTGAGTATGGATAAAAGATCTTTCTCTGTTATACTATTCAATTCGCGACGACGAGTTGATTTGATAGCCCGGCTATTGTTATTCATAATATTTATGGGATTCATATTCTTATTATTGAAATCTAATTCATCCTGTTGAAATTACAGGCGAAACTTTCTCCTCTCTATGGGATTAAATCCCGAGTTATTACGAAGTAAAAAACAATGAGATTATGGAAGTAAATATTCTCGCACTTATTGCTACCGCACTCTTCATTCTAGTTCCTACTGCCTTTTTACTTATTATATATGTAAAAACAGTCAGCCAAAATGATTAATCTGAATGAAACTTGACTTCTTAAGTCTTTATGAATGATTTCTTAAATCAAATAAAAAAAGAAGGCTAGAATCAGCAATATTCGATTAGCGTTTTTGTAGTGTATAAAGTTTTACTGGCTAAAGATAGAGCCGGCTTAATATGAATCAATCTAGAATATCTATCTTCATAGATATCTATCTATGAAGATAGAATGTATATAAGTCACTATTGCTATATTTATTTGATTGATTTGTATTAATTCCGATCAATCCGAAATCGAAATAATCGAATGCTCTTACTTTTCTCTTTTATGGTTCGAATTACGAGATTTCTATTTGAAAGAATCCGAAATCTCGAAAAAGAAAAAAAAAAAGAAAGGAATATGCGCACTTATTAATAAAAGAAATTCTTTTTTTAACATTCCAAACCAAAGCAGTACTTGATTGAGCCGCTAACATATATCCCCTTTTCGAAAAAGAAAGATGTGAATAATTGAAATTTCTGTTGAATTGACATTTTTCTAGTTAAAAGTGAAAAGAAACGAAAAAGCTTTCCAGAAAGATCTAGAAAACAATTTCTAAGGTTTGATTCCTTACCTCAATTCCATAAATAGTACTTCTAGAGTCCACTTCTTCCCCATACTACGAGTGAAAGGGAAAATGTAAAGACTACCATTAAAGCAGCCCAAGCAAGACTTACTATATCCATGTGAATTATGTCCCCTATCTCTATGAATATGAAGGATTTAATCTATCATTGTTCCCTAATAATAGGGAAATGGGGGGTGCATAGTCAAAGGGGGATTCGTACCCCAAACTTGTTATTTAATGAACCAAAAACGCTTATAAGAAATTCTTATATGATTGATTTCTAGTATAATTGGGAAAGATTAAGCACAAGCAAAATATGCAGTGACTTCCGCGGACAAGGGAGCGGTTACTAATTGAACATGTAGTAATAATAAAAAAGAAGACCTATTCTTTCTTTTATTAACCTTCCTAATTCATAGAAAGAAAAGGAATAACAACTAGATAACCAAGATAGATCATTATCTATCACATATCCATTTTTTCCTTTGCCATTTGATCTATTTCGTCTCTGTGAAAAAGCCGGAGACGGTTGATTCTATTCTTGAATTCCACAGGGGTTACTAAAAAGAGGTACTTTTTTAGAAAAAATTCTCCAATCAAATATTGATTGAATATCTGAGTACTCAGGGACTTTCGTGAGTTTGTAGACAAAGTCACTTCTTCCTATTATTTTCTTACTAATTCCTATTAGTACTAACTACTAATTAGTTAAACTGTCCTTCGTTTCTAGAATCTGCCCTGTCAGTAACTATTTCATTAGTAGAGTAGTGAAATGGTTCTCAAGACTTCCCGATTCCCTTCTAATACGAAAATCTTTCTTTGAATCCTAGACAAAAAATGGATAGAGCTTTCTAGAACTTCCATATGCTTAGAATCAAGCACGTATCAACAGAACCGCCCTTCTACTCAGAAATAATTGGGTGAGTTATATTAGAAAATAAGGGATTTCGGGTCTTTTGTTGATCAGGCGACACCCAGATTTGAACTGGGGAAAAAAGGATTTGCAGTCCTCCGCCTTACCACTCGGCCATATCGCCCAAACGAAACAAAATAGATGACAATATTCCCTCCCTTTTTGAGATTACGGAACTCCTTTTTTTGAATTGTACTTGCATCTTCTGGAATTGCAGATCATTTCCCTTACGAAAAGAAACCTTTCTTTTTTGATTAGATCCACCCATTGTATAGTATCGCAAAATATACAATACCTAAAAACTTCTCCTATCTATTGAATATCTATTGAAAAGGAAAATGTGGACTTTGAGTCACAAAAAAAAAATGAAAAATTCATGAGAAATTTGAACCATTAACTATTGACTTGTGACTTGATTGCGAATTCATGAATGATTCTTGGATTTGGATCTCAAATTAGGTTTCCCTAATAACATAAGAAAGTAAAAAAAAAAAAGAACGAATTTTTATTGATATTGACTCTTTTCAATAAGAAAACCTTTCTTAACTTTCATTTTCTCAATTTCAATTATAACAACATATATGAATATATGTAAACCCCGGAACCAGACCAGAAATTCCACAGATATAGAATCGGGTATCCATATTATATGATGCCCATAGGCAATTATCCGAAAATCTCGTACTTCAAATTTTCATTGAATCCATTGACTCAAACTAAAAAATCGAGTTTTGGATCGAACACCGCCTGTGCTGAATAGAATTGCAATACAAAAAGGGAAAAGATAGAAACATATATATAAACATATCTATAGATAGAGATATCTAGATAGATAAGATATTTCTATCTACACATGTTTTAATAAATACAAGTAAATACAACCAACCTGCTTCCCAATCAATCGTATTTTACGAATTCGAAATATAGGTCAAGGTTTTTCTTTTCTCGGCAAATCCTTTTTTAATTTTCATATTTCATAATGGAATACACCAAGGGGTTAAGTGAAAAAAATCAACC